TTGAGAGGTAAAGGATTTAATCCTTTTAAGAAATAAAGTTTTGATCGGAATATGAATTATTCCAAAAGACCCTTTAACTATTAAAGGGGGTTAATCGAACGAATCACACTTTTACCACTAAACTATACCCGCTACAATGTGATTATTGTATCATAATGGATCTTTTGTCAAACAAGGGAATTGAGCGTAATCAAGATAAGATAGGATCCTAAAAGAATCATGAAAATTCGAGTCTTAACTTTTTTAGTGGGGGTTTAATGAGATTAGGAAAAGAGGATTCATTGTAAATAAGAGGTTCTTTTTTTTCTTTTACTGTAGGAATTTTGATAGATACAGTTCGATAAAAACACCAAAATCATAACATCAAAATGCATTGTCTAAAAATCCATAGTTTCATTTTTTATTCCAGTTATTATTCTAGCATGGTATGTATAAATATGTATAAAGTAGTTAAAAAGGGAAATCAAAAAGTAAAAAAGAAGAATAAGAAATCACACTTTCTTGTTGCCTTAATAGCAAGTTTTTTGGTTTCAAATTAGATAAATCGTTTTATCTATGATTTGTTGGAACAAAAAAAGGGCCCGGCTAGGTACTAACCTAGCCCGGTCAAGGGAATAAAAAGAAAAAGGCCCTTTTGCAAAAAATCAAAGAATTCTTCTTTATTTTTCTTTCTATTGGATCTTGTCAACCCTAACTTTATCGAAACGGAATTGCTGAAAAAAATTGTACATATCTATATAATAAAGATATAGAGAGAAAGAAAGAATTTTTGGAATCCTTACTTTCCGTGTAATGGAATACAGTAATTATCTTTTTTTGTCAATTGGGAGAGATGGCTGAGTGGACTAAAGCGGCGGATTGCTAATTCGTTGTACGAGTTATTTGTACCGAGGGTTCGAATCCCTCTCTTTCCCTTTGTTTTTATGACTTGCTATTTCATTTATCTTTCCAATTTTGAAAATCCCTTTTCTTTTTTTGTAGTTAAACGTGTGAAATAGATAAAACCATAAGAAATTTCAAAAATCAAACAAAGAAAATGAAAAACCGTTTTAGTTTATTCTTCACGTCCCGGATTACGTCCTGGATCATTAGATAGGAATCCGAAGACGAAGAGAGAAACAAAGAATACCACTACTGTGGAAACAAAAAGTTTGAGAGTAAGCATTACACAATCTCCAAGATCATTTTTTTTTTGAAAAAAAAGAGAATAGATCATCTATTTTTATACTACATATCCTATATTGGATACCAAGAAAAATGGCTTTCTATTTCTAGAAAGAAAACCGTTTTCAGAAATTCATTTTAAGAGTCTTTCATTACTAAAAATTTCTTTCATAACCAGAATTCGATATTTTGGAGGACCCTATAGAGTTGTCTTTCACTGAAAAAGAAAGCGGGTCAGAATAGGGAAATGGGGTGCTTGAGATTTTTTGCGTCTATCCAACCAAGCCAAAAGTTTCAATCTTTGAATTGAAGGTTCATCTTATAAGATTTATCTGACCTTATAAATTGCTAGAATTTATGGAATCAATTATGAATTTTCTAGGATAGTATTAAAGATCTCATCGAAAACTTACGGCAGCTTGCCAAACAAAGGCTAAGAGAAAAAAAAGCAAAGGTATGACTGGCATAAAATCTACAATTGGATTCAAAAAAGCATAGGCCTCGGGCAATTTGGAGAAGAAAAAACTAGTCGAATAAAGAGCAGAATTAATACAGATAAAGATCAAACTAAAGATATTAAGCATAATAGACATTTTTTGGAGATAATTGCATTTTGATTGAGTTATTGATAATTGATATAAGTAAAAACGAAGAAAGTTAAGGTAGACAAAAACTCTTCCTTTTGTTTGAATTTACCCACTCAAAAATCCTCCCATTCTCCACGAAGAATAGAAGAAATTAGACTTTGATAAAATATCTTAATTGAATTATATGGAATGATCAAGAAATTCAATTTAATTCTATATCTATACGTGTCAAAATCCTAGCAAATATAGAATCGATTCTATAAATTCGATATTTGGACTAAAATTGACGATCTATCAATACCAACATTATTCTTTAATAGTGTTGAATAGAAGAAATGGGGCGTGGCCAAGTGGTAAGGCAACGGGTTTTGGTCCTGTTATTCGGAGGTTCGAGTCCTCCCGCCCCAGAGGATATTCGAATAAAGATGGTTTTTGGATAGAATGTGATTCTTCTTTGAATCATATCTTTTATCTTTACTTGAATTGACTCGAGTTCAAATCACACGAAGATGTAACTGAATCCATTTGTAATCCAGGTAAGATCGAACCTAGATCACAAGGATTTGAATTCAAAAAAATCGGGTGGGCTTTTCAGCATATGTTTATTCTCTTCATATTAATATTGATGGAAGTTAGGTACTGAGAAAAACCTTACGCCTCCTATTGAATTTTCAACGATGCATGTCGAATCGCCATACGTAAGAACCTATATTTCCTTTCCGATCTCTTATTCCCTATTCTTTAAATGA